GAGTTCGAAGAGTTTTAAAAAAAATAACAAAGAAAGAAGCAAAAGCTTTTTTTTTTTACAAAAAAAAAATAAAAGAACTTTTAAAAGGAAAGAAAATTCCATTATTTATACCGAGAGAAATATATGAATCAAGTGAAACTCAAACGGAAAAGGATTCTATAATCAGCAATAAAATAATTAATGAATCATTTAGTCAAAATAGATCTACAGGTTGGACAAATTATTCACAGGCAGAAGAAGAAATAAAACATAGAATTGATAGAAGAAACACAATTAGAAATAAAATAAAAAAAAAAAATAAAAAGAATAATGGAGAATCACTCCCAAAAATTTGGAAAATATTAAAAAGAAAAAATATTGAATTAATAGTTAAATTTTTCATTGAAAAAATATACATAGATATATTTATATGTATCATTAATATGCGCAGAATAGCTCTACAACTTTTTATGGAATCAACCAAAAAAATTATTGAGAAATACATTCACAACAATGAAACAAATCAAGAAGGGATTAATAAAATAAAACAAAATAAAATTGACTTGATTTCGCCTATGACTATAAAGACTTTTGATAATCTTAGAAATAGTAAGCGGAAGTCACATATTTTTTTTGATTTATCTTACTTGTCACAAAAATATGTATTTTTTAAATTATCACAAACCCAAGTTATTAACTTCACTAAGTTAAGATCTATTCTTCAATATAATGGAACGTCTTTTTTTATTAAGAATGAAATGAAGGATTTTTTTGGAAGACAAGGAATATTTGATTCCGAAATAAGACATAAGAAACTTCAAAATTATGGAATGAATCCATGGAAAAACTGGTTAAGAGGTCATTATCAATACGATTTATCTCAGATTACATGGTCTAGATTAGTTCCACAAAAATGGCGAAATGGAATAAATAAATGCCATACGTCTCAAAATAAGGATTTAAGGAAATGGTATTTCTATGAAAAAGACCAATTATTTGATTACAAAAAAAAACAAAATTCGAAAGTATATTTATTACCAAATAAAGAGGATAATTTTCAAAAAAACTATAGATATGATCTTTTATCATATAAATATATTCATTCTGAAACTAAGAAGAATGAATATATTTATAGATCATCATTAGAAACAAATAAGAAGCAAGAAAATTCCAGCGGAAATAAAGAATTTAACATACTCAAGAATATTCCTATCAAGAATTATCTAGGAAAAAGTGATATTATATATATGGAAAAAAATACAGATAGAAAATATTTGAGTTGGAAATTTAATACAAATATTCAAGTTAAACCTAATAAGGACAAAATAAGGGATAAAATTCATATTTTTTATCTTCCAATTGATTCAAATTCCGAAATCAATTACAAAAAGGTCTTTTTTGATTGGATGGGAATGAATGAAAAATTCTTAATCTTAAATCGCCTCATATTGAATCCGAAAAAATTTTTATTTCCAGAGTTTGTGATACTTTATCATAAATATAAAGAGAAACCTTGGTTTATCCCAAGCAACTTACTTCTTTTTAATTTGAAGATAAATCCAAATTTTAGTGAAAATCAAAATATCAAGAGAAAGCAAGAGGAGAATGAGGATTTTTTTAATTTTAGCCCATCAAATTCAAAACAATATTTTGAATTAAAGAATCAAAACAATATTGAAGAATATTTTTTAGAATCGGTCGAAAAACTAAAAATATTCCTTAAAAGAGATTTTCCTTTGCAATTAAGATGGACTGGCCGTTTGAATCAATTGAATCAAAAAATGATGAATAATATCCAGATATATGGTCTCCTGGTTAGCCTCATAAATGTAAGAAAAATTACTATATCCTATATTCAAAGGAAAGAAATGAATCTGGATATAATGAGGAGGCGTTTAAATCTTACACAATTAACGAAAAAGGGAATATTAATTATGGAACCTGCCCGTCTATCTGTAAAAAATGACGGACAGTTTTTTATGTATCAAATCATAGGTATTTCATTGGTTCATAAAAGTAAGCACCAGAGTAATCAAAGATACCGAAACCCCCAAAACGTTGCTAAGAATAATTTTGATGAATCCATTTCAAGACATAAAAGAAAAACTTTAACTTTAAATAGAAACAAAAATAATTATGATTTGCTTGTTCCTGAAAAAATTTTATCGTCTAGACGTCGTAGAGAATTGAGAATTCTAATTTCTTTCAATTTGAATTTAAAGAATCAGAATGCTGTGCATAAAAATCAATTATTTTGCAAGGAGAACAAGATAAAAAACTGGAATCAATTTTTGGATGAAAGTAAAAAATTTGACATAAAAAAAAATGAATTAATTCAATTAAAGTTCTTTTTTTGGCCTAATTATCGATTAGAAGATTTAGCTTGTATGAATCGCTATTGGTTTGATACCAATAATGGGAGCCGTTTGAGTATGTTAAGGATATATATGTATCCCTGATTTAAAATTTTGAGTTTCCTATATATTCTGTTGTTCTATTCTATCAATCATATTTTTTTTTTCATTTTTCTATTGATTAATGTTAATTGATAAAATAAGGAATATATAAAGAAATTATGATTATTGTGTATACTACATTAAAATTTCTGACATTATTATTACTGATCAATAAAATAAATATCTGTAAAAAGGGGAGTGTGAAATTCTTTTATGGTAAAAAATTCATTTATTTCAATTATTTTGCAAGAACAAGAAGAAAACAAAGAAAACAGAGGATCTGTTGAATTTCAAGTAGTAAGTTTCACCAATAAGATACGGAGACTTACTTCACATTTGGAATTTCACAAAAAAGACTATTTATCTCAGAGAGGTCTGCGGAAAATTCTGGGAAAACGTCAACGCTTGCTGGCTTATTTGTCAAAAAAAAATAGATCGCGTTATAAAGAATTAATAGGGCAGTTGGGTATTCGAGAGAGAAAAACTCGTTAATTTGAAGAGTTAGTTTTAATTATTCGCTTAAAGTTTGATGAACTTCTTTTCGCTTTCAGCAATTCATGGAAGAATGAATCAGGAAAAACCTATGACTGTACCAGCTAGAAAAGACCTCATGATAGTCAATATGGGACCTCACCACCCATCAATGCATGGTGTTCTTCGACTCATTGTTACTCTAGATGGTGAAGATGTTATTGACTGTGAACCAATATTGGGTTATTTACACAGAGGTATGGAAAAAATTGCGGAAAATCGAACAATTATACAATATTTGCCTTATGTAACACGTTGGGATTATTTAGCTACTATGTTCACAGAAGCAATAACTGTAAATGGGCCAGAGCAATTAGGCAATATTCAAGTCCCTAAAAGGGCCAGTTATATCAGAGTCATTATGTTGGAGTTAAGTCGTATAGCTTCGCATTTGTTATGGCTTGGCCCTTTTATGGCAGATATTGGGGCACAGACTCCCTTCTTCTATATTTTTCGAGAAAGAGAATTGATATATGACCTATTCGAAGCTGCCACCGGTATGCGAATGATGCACAATTTTTTTCGTATTGGTGGAGTCGCTGCTGATTTACCCCATGGCTGGATAGATAAATGTTTGGATTTTTGCGATTATTTTTTAACAGGAATTGCTGAATATCAAAAGCTTATTACACGGAATCCCATTTTTTTAGAACGAGTTGAAGGAGTAGGCATTATTGGTGGAGAGGAAGCAATAAATTGGGGTTTGTCAGGACCAATGCTACGAGCTTCCGGAATACAATGGGATCTTCGTAAAGTTGATCATTATGAGTGTTACGACGAATTTGATTGGGAAGTCCAATGGCAAAAAGAGGGGGATTCATTAGCTCGTTATTTAGTACGAATCAGTGAAATGACAGAATCCATAAAAATTATTCAACAGGCCCTAGAAGGAATTCCTGGAGGGCCCTATGAAAATTTAGAAATCCGACGCTTTGATAGAGTAAAAGATACTGTATGGAATGAGTTTGACTATCGATTCATTAGTAAAAAACCTTCTCCGACTTTTGAATTGTCGAAGCAAGAACTTTATACGAGAGTCGAAGCACCAAAGGGAGAATTGGGAATTTTTCTGATAGGAGATAAGGGTGTTTTTCCTTGGCGATATAAAATTCGTCCCCCGGGGTTTATTAATTTGCAAATTCTTCCTCAGTTAGTTAAAGGAATGAAATTGGCTGATATTATGACGATACTAGGTAGTATAGATATCATTATGGGAGAAGTTGATCGTTAAAATGATAATTGATACAACAGAAGTACAAGCTATCAATTCTTTTTCTAGATTGGAATCCTTAAAAGAGGTCTATGGGATCATATGGATGCTTATCCCTATTTTTACTCTTGTATTAGGAATCACAATAGGTGTACTAGTAATTGTTTGGTTAGAAAGAGAAATATCTGCGGGTATACAACAACGTATTGGTCCTGAATATGCAGGACCTTTGGGAATTCTCCAAGCTCTAGCAGATGGTACCAAATTACTTTTCAAAGAGAATCTTCTTCCATCTAGAGGAGATACTCGTTTATTCAGTATTGGACCATCTATAGCAGTCATATCAATTTTATTAAGTTATTTAGTAATTCCTTTTGGTTATCACCTTGTTCTAGCCGATCTCAGTATCGGTGTTTTTTTATGGATTGCTATTTCAAGTATTGCTCCTGTCGGCCTTCTTATGTCAGGATATGGCTCAAATAATAAATATTCTTTTTTAGGTGGTCTACGAGCTGCTGCTCAATCAATTAGTTATGAAATACCATTAACTCTATGTGTGTTATCAATATCTCTACGTGTGATTCGTTAAGACATAAATTTCCCCCTACTTCTTTTCTTTCTAGGAAGGAAGTGTCATGAGTTGAATATATATTTTATTTTTTCATTATTAGCGGGTTGATGAAGGAAACCAGATAGTTATATGAGTGAAAGAAACGGCTTATAAATTTGCAGTAAAAGATTGAATCTCATTTCCTATGTACAAGAGTTAAGAAAAGTAAACATAAGTATTAGAGACTGTTTACCCCAAGATTGATTGATTAGTC